AACTTAGATGAAATAGTAATAGTTCCACTCATTGGTATACTACAAAAATGGGAATGAAATCAATCTGATTCCAATATCTCATATCTTTCCCAAACAAAAGGGGACAATTTAAGCGGAAAGCCCATATCTATTTAATATCTATTTATTAGAATAAAATTAGTCTGTTTTTATGTTATTTCGTACTGTATAATTCCTTTGCTTTGTTTGTGGGATCATTTTCCCCGAGGGGTAATGAAAAGAATTCTAGAATGGATTGCTAATTATGCCTAGATCTCATATAAATGGAAATTTTATTGATAAGACCTCTTCAATTGTAGCCAATATCTTATTACGAATAATTCCGACAACTTCAGGAGAAAAAAAGGCATTTACCTATTACAGAGATGGTGCGATTTGATTCTTTTTTCTTGTTTTTTTTAGCCCTCACCTCAGTCTTACGAGAAAGAGACGCGGTTCGGTATAGAAAGAACGAAATTCTTGAAATAAACCTACGCTCGGTGAAGGTGAAGTTTGGAGATAGAACAATTCCTTCTATCGTGTATCCTCGATTGATGCAGCCTCAGATGTTTCAATTGTTGATTTGAGTATTGAGCGAAAGGTTACACCTATGGGTTCTGTATTGCGGGTCAATCCTACACTACATTAGTACCAATAGACGGCATAAGGGAAAAAGCACTACACCTAGGAATCAACAACACAAAAACTTTGTTATAAATTCCCCCTTTCCTTATCGGTATCGGGACTAACAAGAATGGTTGGGACAACAAACATCCATCTCGTTTGTACTTTGGATACCCGTATAACCATCAAAGATCGTTGAAGTGACTAATTCCTGGAAATAGAAGGCGTTGAGAACAAAGAAATTGTTGGAGTTACCATTTATATCTAACACTAATATGATTGGTGTTAAGAAAAAACCTCTTGCGGGAAGGCTGGCTAGAGATTTCTTGTAAAAATACTAGTTCCTTTCAGTTCATAATGAGATGAGAATAGTTCAATTTTTATTCTATGGATTATTCCCCTTAGTACTATGCGCAGAAGGGAGGAGCCGTATGAGATGAAAATCTCATGTACGGTTCTGGAACGGAGATTTTTTGAATAGAATGAACGACCGTAACGGATGTTGGCTCAATCCGAAGGAAATTATGCGGAAGCTTTACAGAATTATTATGAAGCTACGCGACCAGAAATTGATCCCTATGATCGAAGTTATATACTCTATAACATAGGCCTTATACACACAAGCAATGGAGAGCATACAAAGGCTTTGGAATATTATTTCCGGGCACTAGAACGAAACCCATTCTTACCACAAGCTTTTAATAATATGGCCGTGATCTGTCATTACGTGCGACTATCTCCACTATAGAAATAAGGAAAAAAAGCAAAGATCAAATTGGCTAGTAAATACTAGAAAAAATAGGCTTTCTACATAATGCATCGTCCAAAGCAACGATTTTTATCAGCTGTAGCAAGGAAAGAGACTTCACGAGAACCAAAACAGGAAGAAAAAAAAAATGAGTGCAGCCTATATACTATATTCTATGGATAAAGGATCAAATTGATAGAGAAAGCACCGTAAAGATCAATTAGCGAGCTATTGAGTCGATACAGTTAAGAACTGCTTACTTATGTCATGATATGGGACAAAAGTTAGGAATCAACTTATGTAATAGGGTCGATCCACTAAGGTATTGAGCAGCGGTGTAGCATCAGATCCCAAAGATAGTAAGTTCTTTTTTCTTATGGAAAAAAGTCTTTTTCAAAGATTCTATATGAATTCCATATATGAAACCGAGATAGTTACCTTTCAGAAAATTCTAACGATATTGTGGGGATACCTATGCTTCATTCTTCTGAAGGTGGGAGAAAAGATCAAACTGATTCTGATTATTGATCAAAATTAGGGTTTGAAACTTATGTAATTAACTTCTTCTGGTTAACCCAAGAAAAAATGGGATAGGTTTATGAGAAATCTAATTCAGTTAGCATAGGGTAGATTAAGATAGGACACAAAAAGAATCGATTTTTGAGCCGTATGAGATAGGAAACTCTCAAGTACGGTTCTAAGGGAAGGAACCACCTATTCCGACCGGGGAGAACAGGCCATTCTACAGGGTGATTCTGAAATTGCGGAAGCTTGGTCCGATCAAGCTGCTGAGTATTGGAAACAAGCTATAGCGCTTACTCCAGGTAATTATATTGAAGCACATAATTGGTTGAAAATCACGAAGCGCTTCGAATAAAACCACTCTCTTTTTTAATGAATTAAAAAAAAATAGGTTTGGTTGTTGGATCCATCAATCAAATAAAATAGATCGTTCCTATGAGAAGATCTAATCAAGAATTTCATTATATCTCTTCCTTCTGCATTATATTTTGTACGGTATCTCATAGGGATAAATGATATGGATACAGTATAGAATAGAACTAATAAAGTAAAGCTAATAAAAAATACTAAATATAGATAAGATATCAGAATGATTTTATCTTATTAATT